GAACTTAGGGGGCTCAGTGAATTATTTTTGGTTTCATCAAAAATCATCACAAATGTTTATGAAAATAAATATTTAATAACCACCTAAATTTCAACAAAAAAAAAGAGGATGCCTGACAAAAAAGGATTATTTTGATAGAATAAATCATGCACATTTATTTGCTTCTCTTATAATTTATACTAATAGAATCACACTATTTCCTAAAAACTCAAAATTTTTTGTTCATTTAAACTAAATATAAAAAGATAAGCTAAAAAAGCTTTTGGGCTCATACCTCAAATATGAATAATAATATTCTCTTTTTAATGTTTTTAAAATACAGAAATTCTTTGTTCTATTTTGTTCTTTTCCTTACACCATTTGTGGTTATTTCTTCTGAATCGTGAGTATTAATATGACTAGCAATAGAAGTTAATTTAATAATATTTATCCCCCTCTTAATAAATAAGATTAATAGAGATTCAACTAGTTCAGCAATTAAATATTTTATTATTCAAGCAGGAGCTTCAGTAGTCTTAATTATATCATTCATAATTTTTTCAAAGTTTAACATTCTTAACTCTATTTATATTAATAATGAAATAATTGTGATTTCCATAGCAATAAAATCAGGAATTCCCCCCCTACAGTTTTGACTCCCCCAAGTTATAGAAACTATAGAGTTTTATGATATTATTGTTCTTCTAACCTGACAAAAGATCTCCCCTATATTCATCATAAGATTCTACATCACTAACTTATTAATTGTAGTAATTTTAGCCGGAGCTATTATTGGAACCTTAGGTGGACTAAATCAGAATTCAATAAAAAAAATTCTAGCCTATTCATCAATGAGGCACTCTTCTTGAATTATTATAACATTATTTATAAATATAAAAATGTGATTTATCTACTTTGTTATGTATTCAATCATGGTACTTATGGTTGTTAGAATTTGTGTGTCGTTTAATCTTAATAATCTATCTAATTTAGAGAGAATTAATATCTCGGAGAAGACAAAAGTCCTTATTACTATAAATTTACTCTCTCTGGGAGGTCTGCCGCCTTTCATTGGGTTTATAATAAAATTTATAATTATTAACTATGTGGTTCAGACAATAATCTTAAAAATAATACTGCTGATTATAATCATAATGTCTTTGTTTTCGCTATTCTATTACATAAAAGTGTCTTATGGATTTATATTTAAAAATAGCTTAGTATTTAAATTTGAGGGTGGTGGGGAAAAGGAGATAAGCAATGCACAAGTCATTACTACACTAATGAGGAGCTTGATTCTTCCAGGAATTTTAATTCTTATGTAAAACTTTAGGTTAATTAAACCCTAAACCTTCAAAGTTTAAATTAAAAGTGGAATCTATTAAGTTTTAAGGCCTGATGAAAATTTCATATATAGAAGTTTGCAGTTTCTATTTTTTACAAACCTTAACTTAACAAGAGAATATTGTTATTCATAATTAAATTTACAGTTTAATACCTTAATCAGACACCTTATTTATTCGATGAATTTTTTCTACTAACCATAAGGATATTGGAACTTTATATTTGATTTTCGGTGTTTGATCAGCGATAATTGGAACTGCTTTTAGTGTTTTAATTCGATTAGAATTAGGGCAGCCAGGAAGATTAATTGGTGACGATCAGATTTATAATGTGCTAGTTACTTCACATGCTTTTATTATGATTTTTTTTATAGTTATACCTATTATGATTGGGGGATTTGGTAATTGACTTGTTCCGTTAATAATTGGGGCCCCTGACATAGCTTTCCCCCGAATGAATAACATGAGATTCTGACTTCTGCCACCAGCTCTAACCCTTCTTCTAATGGGAGGCATGGTAGAAAGAGGTGCAGGTACAGGATGAACAGTTTATCCTCCTCTATCATCTTCTATTGCTCATTCTGGAGCTTCTGTGGATCTAACTATTTTTAGATTACACTTGGCTGGGGTTTCCTCTATCCTGGGGGCCATTAATTTTATTACAACTATTATTAATATACGGGCCCCAGGAATAAACTGAGACTTAACTCCGCTATTTGTTTGATCTGTATACATTACAGCTATTCTTTTACTTCTCTCTCTTCCTGTATTGGCTGGGGCTATCACTATGCTTCTTACAGATCGAAACCTAAATACAACTTTCTTTGACCCAGCTGGTGGGGGGGACCCAATTCTGTACCAACACCTATTTTGATTTTTTGGACATCCGGAGGTCTATATTCTGATTCTTCCAGGATTTGGAATTATCTCCCATATCATTACGTTTGAGAGTGGGAAAAATCAAACATTTGGGCAACTAGGAATGATTTATGCTATAATAATTATTGGGATTTTAGGTTTCTTTGTATGAGCTCATCACATGTTTACAGTAGGAATGGATGTTGATACTCGTGCATATTTTACAGCAGCGACAATGATTATTGCAGTTCCCACGGGAGTTAAAATTTTTAGTTGAATTGCCACTCTTCACGGGGCCTACTTTACAAACATTACTCCAACGCTACTATGATCGTTAGGATTTATTTTTTTATTCACAGTGGGGGGTCTAACAGGAATTATCTTAGCAAATTCTTCTATTGATGTAATTCTTCACGACACCTACTACGTAGTTGCCCACTTTCACTATGTTCTGTCAATAGGGGCAGTATTCGCTATTATAGCAGGATTTATCTTTTGATTTCCTCTAATTACAGGATGTAGGATGAATCCATATTGACTAAATATTCAATTTGTTATCATGTTTATTGGGGTAAATATAACATTTTTTCCTCAACACTTCTTAGGTTTAAACGGGATGCCCCGGCGATACTCAGACTACCCCGATGCTTACACATTCTGAAATGTTATTTCGTCTATTGGAAGATATATCTCGGTAGCAGCAATCATTGTAATAAGATTTATTGTTTGACATGCCCTTTCATCAAAAAACATGGTCTACACTTCTTCTATCAGCCAAGTATCTATTGAATGACTTCAAAATACACCCCCTTGTAATCACTCTTACATTGAGCTACCTTTATGCTTTAAATAAATAATCTAATTTGACAGACAAATGTAATGAGCTTAAAATTCATGTATAAGGTTATTTGCCTTATTTAGAAATTTCAACTTGATCAGCATTAAGATTTCAAAACGCCTCTTCGCCCCTAATGGAGCAGTTGATTTTCTTCCATAATCACGCTCTAACTATTTTAGTTCTTGTGTTGTCGGTAGTTACGTTCAACATAGTTAAAACTATTCTAGCTGGTAATATAAACAAAAGTCTTCTTGAGTCCCAATCATTAGAATTATTTTGAACGGTAGTGCCAGCTATTATTCTTTTGTTTATTGGATTTCCCTCTATTCGGCTATTATATCTTTTAGACGAGGTATACTATCCATCTATTACATTAAAGACTGTCGGACATCAATGGTACTGGTCCTACGAATACTCAGATTTCTCTAATAATGTTGAATTTGACTCGTTCATAGTACCGTCAAATGAACTCTCTAGACACCAGTTTCGATTATTAGATGTTGATAACCGGACAGTATTACCCTTTAACACACAAGTACGTAATCTAATTTCCTCAGCTGACGTGATTCACTCCTGAACAATCCCATCAATAGGAGTAAAAGCAGATGCTGTGCCAGGGCGGTTAAACCAAGTAAGATTTAATATTAACACCCCAGGGGTATTCTATGGGCAATGCTCAGAAATTTGTGGGGCTAATCACAGGTTCATACCTATTGTTATTGAGTCAACTTATATCAAATTTTTTAAAAAATGAATTCAAATATTTAATTACATTGAGTGGCCGATTAAGGTAATGATCTTTTAAATCATTCTATGATTAATTTAATCCTTAGTGAAAAGATGATATTCCTCAAATAGCCCCAATAATATGAAATGCGATCTTTTTAAGTACATCACTAATCCTCATAGTTACCCTGTCTAAATCTTACTTCGTTCTAGGGAGTAAAGAAACTTCAAACATAGAGGGGGAAAAAACAGAGAAATTAATTTCTAATAAAGAATGAATATGATAACTAATCTTTTCTCGATTTTTGACCCCTCAACTTCAATAGGAACTTCATTAAATTGATCTTCTATATTTATTATTCTATTGATATTATTTCCTTGCTACTGAGCAATTCCAAGAAATATTAATATATTCTTTTCTAATATTGTAAGAGTATTGCATAAAGAAATTAAAATTACCTTAGGGAAGACTACCCCCCTAGGGACTTCCTTGTTCTTAATCTCAATTTTAATTTTTATTATGCATAATAATGTTATAGGACTTTTGCCTTATATTTTTACTGCATCCAGACACATAACAATAACCTTGACCCTGGCCCTTCCTTTTTGAATATCACTTATACTCTTTGGGTGAATTAATTCAGCTGTGAATATATTGGCACACTTGGTCCCCCAGGGTACCCCAGCTATGTTAATAATGTTTATAGTACTAATTGAAACAATTAGAAATATAATCCGACCTCTGACTCTAGCGGTCCGGCTCACTGCAAATATGATTGCTGGACATCTACTAATGACCTTAATTGGAAATCAGGCAGCTGTAAGATCAATAATTACTCTATTAGGGGTAATAAATGCTTTCATTTTGTTAACAATTCTTGAGATGGCAGTCGCATTTATTCAAGCCTACGTATTTGCTGTTCTTTTAACCCTTTATGTTAATGAAATTCACCACTAGCTATGATAGTTTTAAAAAAACATCCATTTCACTTAGTAGACATAAGCCCTTGACCACTTACAGCATCTATTGGAGCATTAGTTTTAACTACAGGAATAGTTAAATGATTCAATCACTTTGAGATGAATTTATTTTTTATTGGAGTAACAATCCTTTGCATTACTTCTTATCAATGATGACGAGACGTTTCACGGGAAAGAACCTACCAAGGACTTCATACCACAAAGGTGAGAGTAGGGATAAAATTAGGAATGATTTTATTCATTGTATCTGAAGTATTTTTCTTTCTGTCTTTTTTTTGAGCTTTTTTTCATAGAAGACTTTCTCCTAGCATTGAAATTGGAATACAGTGGCCACCCGCAGGTATTAAACCATTTAACCCGGTTCAAATTCCTTTACTAAATACCATTATCTTACTATCTTCGGGGGTAACAGTTACATGATCTCATCATAGTATTATTGAAAAAAATTTGGGGGAAGCAAAAAATAGACTTCTTATCACGATTATCTTAGGGGTATATTTCACTTCTCTACAAGCCCTAGAGTATTGAGAAGCAACATTTTCTATTTCTGACTCGGTGTATGGGTCAACTTTTTTTATGGCTACAGGATTCCACGGCCTTCATGTACTAATGGGAACTTCTTTCTTAGCTGTATGCTTAGGTCGAATAATTAATAATCACTTTTCTAGATATCATCATTTTGGGTTTGAGGCTGCAGCATGGTACTGACATTTTGTTGATGTAGTATGACTGTTCTTATATATTAATGTTTACTGATGAGGGAGTTAATTTATGTTTCTATTATAAAAAGTAAGTTTAATTTCCAATTAAATAGTCCCTAGTGGGGAAATATAATTTTATTAATCATGGTATTAACACTAGTGATTTCAACAGCCCTTATCATATTAAATTCATTAATTTCATCAAAAAAGGGGACCTCACGAGAAAAGTTATCAGCCTTTGAATGTGGTTACGACCCAAAAAGTCCATCCCGCCTGCCCTTCTCAATACAATTCTTTTTGATTGCAGTGATTTTCTTGATCTTTGATGTTGAAATCACCCTAATCATCCCCATGCCGATAATTTTGAAGGTACTAGACATATGATTATGAGTTCTTCTAACCTTTCTTTTTATTATTATTCTAGTGGGGGGGACCATCCACGAATGGAAAGAAGGATCCCTCGACTGAACTAAATAGAATAGTAGTTATTTATAACATCTAAATTGCAATTAGAAGGTATCTATAAAATAGATCTATTTTATATAAAAGTAAGCAATTTGTATTCAGTTTCGACCTGAAAGAAGAAAAGTTTATTTTCACTTTTAGTTTTAAGAAACTAATTAATAGTTATTCACTGTTAATGAACATAAGAGTTATACTCCTTAAAATAAGAGAAGGGGACTAACTTTAAGCCGCTAACTTAAAAGTTAATAGGTTAAACTCCTATTTTTTCTTTATTAAAGTAGTTTAAGTAAAACAAAACATTTTCGTTGTTTAGATGGGAATAGTCCTTTTTAATTATCTAAAAGTTTAAAACTATCTTAGTAACTTCAACACTATGCTTTAAAATTAAGCTATTTAGATATATTAAAATAAATAAAATAATAAGGAAATAAAAAAACATTAGTAGGAAAGACTTTAGATTTAATAAATTACTCTTATCGATAAAATAAGAATAACTAGAAGCAGAACTGTAAATCCCCTGAGAGCCCATGTACTCAAATCAACCCTGATCTAAAAGCTTAAGATAAATTCTTCCAAGCCCCAATCTTTTAATAAAATACCTAGTAGAAATTGTTGGTAAGTTTCATATTAGTCTTATGAAGTAGATTGAAGGGGTAGTAATAATACTTTTAATTTTATCAGTAGTGTTTAGAGTAAAAAATAATAAAAAAGAAAGTGATAAGGAGATTAAAATAACAGTCTTTCAAAGAGGGCTAAGTAAAATAAAAAATGTTGGAAAATATAGTCAAGAAAATAGAGACCCCACGATAATAGAAAAGACGAAAAGAAAAAATATTGGATAATATATCTCCCTATCTTCTCTAAGAAAAGATATAGATCTGATGCTAGAATAATTTATAAATAAATAATAAATCAATCGAGTTGAATAGATAAGAGTAAGAAGAGTAGAAATAAATAGTATAATGAATATAAATGTATTTATTTGACTTATAAAGAAAAACTCAATAATTAAATCCTTAGAATAAAATCCCGTCAAAAAAGGAAAGCCACATAAAGAAAAAGACGAAACAAAAAAATAAAATGTAATGATTGGTGAATTTATACTAAGAGAGCCGACAGAACGGATGTCCTGTCAATTTATATTATTATGAATATAATAGCCAGCGCAAAGGAATAATAAGGACTTGAACATAGCATGTCTAACTAAGTGAAAGAATGCAATCTCATACTGGCCTAAGGAAAGAATTAATATTATCATCCCAAGCTGACTTAAGGTAGAAAGAGCAATAATTTTCTTCAAGTCAACTTCATAATTGGCCCCCAGCCCAGACATAAAAAGTGTAAGAACTGAAATAATAAATAAATACAGATTATATTCTAACAAATTATGAAATCGAATAAGTAGGTAGACACCAGCAGTTACTAAAGTAGAAGAGTGCACTAATGAAGAGACCGGGGTGGGGGCTGCTATGGCAGCAGGAAGTCAAGCAGAGAAGGGAATCTGAGCCCTCTTAGTTATTGCAGCAAGAATAACAAGAATCAAGATAATTGTAAAATTATAGTCTGAATACTGTAGATAATAAAAATTGAAAGAACCGTAATTTACCATTCAACTAATTCTAAGTAGAATTGCAATATCCCCCAAACGGTTCGAAAGGATGGTAAGTATCCCGGAATTATAAGACTTTACGTTTTGATAATAAATGACCAGACAATATGAGACCAGGCCCAAACCATCCCAACCTAGTAAGATCCTAATTATATTGGGGCTAAGAATTATGAGGGCTATAGATGCAACAAAAAGAAAGATTATGTAAATAAATTTATTAATTATTTTGTCACCTGATATATAATTAACCCTGTAAATTAATACCATAGAAGAAATAAAAAAAACTACCCCCATAAATATAAGCCTCATTCAATCTAACAAGATTAAAAAAATTAGGGAACTACTTATGAATCTGAGAATCTCAAATTCAATGAAAGAAGTCTTAGAGAAAAAGAAGAAAGAAAAGGACCAGTATATAGAAGCGCCCCTTAAGGAAAATAGTAAGATTCTTAGATAATAACAAATAGATAAAATTATTCTAGGAGAGACCTCATCTTAAGCTCCACAATCTTAAGTTTTTTATAAACTACTAGAATTAAAAAATGAATAAAGAAGACAAGAGAAATAGTATATTGACAGGAAAGACATGTATCACCAGAGAATGGCTCTCCCGAAGATTTCTTATCTCAAAATTGACAAGTATTTTAATAAATTTCCCATGTTGCATGTAAGAGAATAAGTAGATAGAAAATACGGCCCCCAAAAAAGAACCAAGGGGAAATATTATTATTATAAACACAGAATAGTCAAGTACACTATATATTAAGAAAATTTCAGAAAGTAAATTCAAAGAGGGGGGGGCCGCGATGTTACTAATAACTAATAAAAAAATTAGAAGGGTTATAGAAGGAATAACTACAGACATACCTTTTACTAAATAAATTCTACGGCTGGAAAAACGCTCGTAATATGAGTTAACTATACAAAATAAACCGGAGGAAGATAAGCCGTGTGATACTATTATTATAACTCCACCCCTTAGGCCCCAACTGGTATATGTTAGGACCCCCGCAAGAACAAACCCTATGTGTGAAACAGAAGAGTAGGCAATTAAAGCCTTAAGATCATTTATTCGACAACAAATGAAACCCACCACTACCATTCTCACTAACCTCAGTCTTACCAAAGCAAATGAAAGTTTTATAATTAAGCCGTAGATATAAAATCTAACACGGTAAATCCCGTAGCCCCCCAATTTTAAAAGAATCCCGGCTAAAATTATTGACCCGGCTACAGGTGCCTCTACATGAGCCTTAGGAAGTCATAGATGAAATAAGTATAAAGGTATTTTTACTAAAAAGGCAAAGATCGAAAAGAAAGTAATAGAAAGTATTAATGCATAGGTCAGAGGGATATTAAAAGAAATTAAATGAAAGACCATCGAACCAAAAACGCTGTCCATATAAGTAATTACGAATAATAATGGCAAGGACGCAAAAAGAGTATAAAAAAGAAAGTAGACAGAAGCCTGTAAACGCTCTGGTTGATAGCCCCAACCCATAATAATGATGAGGGTTGGGATAAGAGAGGCCTCAAAAAAGAAATAAAAAGTCATTACCCTATTAACTAAAAAGCTATAAATTAAAATAGACATTAGGAATCTTATTAGAGAAAGATATAAAATGCCTCTTTTTCTAGAAACATAATTATACCTAGAAATAATTATGAGGATTGTAATTAAAATAGTCAGTATCACTATAAGAAAAGAGAACGAATCCACATAAATGAATCCCAAGTAATAGTAGAATCCCGTGCAGGAATAAAAAGAACATAAGACTATCATCGAGATTATAAGAAAGACAATAAATCTTCAATTGAAAAAAAAAAGAAAAAAAAATAAAGAAAAAAATATAATTATCATATACATTAAAATTAAATACTCTAAAATAATCTGTCCCGTAAACTCGACTTATATTAATTAACACCCCCAGACCCAGGGCCCCCTCACAGGCGGTGAATGTTAAGAAAATTAAGGAAAAGAATAGATTCCTGAAACTAAGGGAGAATAAAATAGAAAAGAAAAAACCTAAGACTATGAATTCAATACTAAGAAGTATAAGAAGGATATGCTTCCGCTTTGAACAAAATGTGTACAAGCCCCTAAAAATAACTAAAAAAAAAACATAATTTATTCAAAAAAAAGTATTAACTTAACTTAAACTCCCAAAGTTTATATTATAAATTTAAATATATTTTGTTCGTTTAATTTAAACAAAATAGTGGTCTTGTAAGCCGAAAATCAACTAAGGTTGAATGAACTTTTTAATAAAATTAATAGTTCTATTTTCTTCATTTATAAGCTTTCTAATCATAAAGACAAATAACCCTATAATATTTACAGTAGTAATCTTACTACAAGCCTTGTTTCTATGTATAATAATTTGCTTTTCAATAAATACGTCGTGGTTTTCCTATATTCTCTTTCTTATCTTTTTAGGGGGACTAATGATTATTTTTTCATATGTTTGCAGGTTAGCCTCTAATGAAAGAATTAATATTCAGATTCAGCCGGTATCAATTTCTTCCATAGCTCTAGTGAGAACTCTAATTCTTTTAAATGGAAGGGAAATTAACCTATCCATGCTAAATGACAGTGTACAAACAATCTTCAAGATAATAAGAAAGCTTATAGTAACGCCGTCAATTGTATCTATATTTTATCTATTAATTACACTAATTGTAATTGTAAAGATTTCATTTAAAAAAATGGGGTCCTTACGTTCAAGGAAAAAGTATGATAATTCGAAAAAGTAATCCTCTAATTAAAATCATCAACAACTCTCTTGTAGATCTCCCAACTCCGCTAAATATCTCTGCCTGATGAAACTTTGGTTCCCTTCTAGGGCTTTGTTTAATAATTCAGATCGTGACTGGACTTTTTTTGGCTATACACTACACGGCTGACATCTCTGTGGCATTTAATAGCGTGGTATACATTATACGTGATGTTAACTACGGCTGACTCTTACGAGTTATGCACGCTAACGGAGCTTCTTTCTTCTTCATTTGTATTTATCTTCACATTGGTCGAGGAATATATTATTCTTCATTTTATTTTAAGGAAACATGAAATATCGGGGTAATTATTTTATTTTTAGTAATAGGAACAGCCTTTGTAGGGTATGTCCTACCTTGAGGTCAGATGTCCTTTTGGGGGGCTACAGTTATCACTAACTTACTATCAGCCATCCCTTATCTAGGAACAGCAATTGTAGAGTGAATATGAGGCGGATTTTCAGTAGGTAATGCCACGCTAACACGATTCTTTTCACTCCACTTCCTTCTTCCATTCATTATCTCAGCACTTGTGATAATTCACTTACTATTTTTACATCAGACGGGATCAAATAATCCTTTAGGGTTAAACTCTAATGGTGATAAAATTCCGTTCCACCCATTCTTTTCTTTTAAGGATATTGTTGGATTCTTATTCATGCTTTCAGCTCTCATTATGCTTAGACTTGTAAGACCATTTATGTTAGGTGATTGTGAAAATTTTATCCCAGCTAACCCCCTAGTAACGCCGGTTCATATTCAACCAGAATGGTACTTTCTATTTGCTTACGCCATTCTTCGTTCAATTCCCAATAAACTTGGGGGGGTTATTGCCCTAGTGCTATCAATTGCGATTCTTTTTATTCTTCCATTAACCCAAAATCAAAAGGTCCGAGGAATTCAATTTTACTGACCTAGACAAATGTTATTTTGATTAATATTAAGGAATGTAGTTCTATTAACGTGAATTGGGGCCCGGCCAGTAGAGGATCCTTACATTTTAGTGGGTCAGATTCTAACCGTATCCTACTTTTCATATTTTGTAGTTAACCCCTTATTAATAATGGGGTGAGAAAAAATCATAAAATAATTAGTTGGCTGAACGTATAAGCATGTATCTTGAAAATACATTAAAAAGGTTGAATTCCTTTACTGGTTTTAACGTTAGTGTTTAAAGAACTATCCTAGGATAAATTAGAATTGACACTTCTATATTATTAATTTAATTAAACTCTTAACAAAAGGATTTCAAGCAAATATAAAAAAACAGAAAAAACAAAGAGATTGGCAAATAAATCTTTCAAGCTAGGTACATAAGTTTATCATATCGATAACGAGGAAAGCAGCCACGGATTCAAATAAACCTGAAACAAAAAAAGGACCCAAACAATCCGATGGTAAATATGTTAGTTATGAAGCCTCCTATAAAGATAGAGATAATTAAGAAGCTCATGAAGATAATTCTAGCGTATTCTGCAAGGAAGAGTAGGGCGAATCCTCCTCTTCCGTATTCGATGTTAAACCCCGACACCAACTCAGACTCACCCTCAGCAAAATCAAAGGGAGTGCGATTAGTCTCAGCTATTATAATAGTAACCCAACAAAGAAAGAGTGGAAGAAAAAGATAGACGAATCAGACGAATTCTTGATTCTTAATAACTAAATTAAAATTATAGTTATTTACTAAAAAAATAATCCCAAGAAGAAACAAGGCTATACTGACCTCGTAGGAAATGGTCTGGGCGATACCCCGCATAGCACCAATTATAGAGTAATTAGAATTTGAAGACCACCCCCTACCAATTAAACAATAAACGCCGAATCTTGTACAGCAGAAAAAAAAAAGACCTCCGAGGGACATGTTGATTAGATTTGATCCTGAAGGATAAATTATTCATATATAAATAATAATAAATAGGGAAGACACGGGGGACAAATAAAACAACAAAAAGTTGGACTTGGAAGGAAATATCTGCTCTTTGACAAACAACTTAATTGCATCACTAAATGACTGCAAAATACCCATAAACCCAACCTTGTTGGGTCCCTTGCGAATTTGAATATAGCCGAGGACTTTACGCTCAAAAAGAATCATGAAGGCCACCCTAATAAGAATACCCAAAAGTATGAAAACGTAGCTTAAGATATTAATAAAATATACTATTACTAGATAAAAGTATTTAACTAATATAAAATGATTCTAAATCAATCACAATATTCTGCCAAACTAGTAATATAAAAAAAATTAAATCCTTTCGTACTAAAATATTTTTTACTATACAAAAGATAGAAACCAACCTGGCTTACGCCGGTTTGAACTCAAATCATGTAAAAATTTTATAGTCGAACAGACTATCTACTCAAAAATACTGCTCCTTATAGAAATTTTAATTCAACATCGAGGTCGCAAGATAATCTATCGATTTGAACTCTCCAGATATATTACGCTGTTATCCCTAAGGTAACTTTTTATATTCAATAATAAGGTTAATAATAATATGAGAATAAAGTTAAAGAAAGAATTTATTTTTATTCTGTTATTGCCCCAATAAAATTATTTCTTAGTACCTTAAAATCCCCCAATTTTAAGGTACTAAGAAATAATAAAGATCTATAGGGTCTTATCGTCTTAATGTTTAATCTAAGCATTTTCACTTAAAATTTAATTTCAATTAATCAAACTAATAAAGAAGGATACCGTTAAGCCATTCATACAATCCTCTAATTAAGAGGCTAATGATTATGCTACCTTTGCACGGTCAAAATACCGCGGCCCTTTAATATGAATCAGTGGGCAGACTATACCATTTATTTAAAACAAATAGAAATGTTTTTGATAAACATTCGATATCCAAATTGCCGAGTTCAGAAGTTTAAATTTTTTTAAAAACTTAATATTGAATTATGTATTTACTCATGATTTAATTATTTCTTAAAGGAGAAAGATGATTTAAAATCTCTATTTTTAACTAAATTTTTAAATGAAATATTTTAAAATTGAATATTTAATTTTAACATTATATGAAAGACTAATTCTAAATCTATAATAAAGTAAATATGATACAGAAAAATATTAGACTTTTTATTTGAGAGATTATCCCCACAAATATTGTTTTAAAATGATTAAAAAAGAATAATTCTTATTTAAGGCATTATAACTAAACTGTGTTTATTAATAAAGAAACCAGATATAAGAGGGTCGAAAGAAATTTCTTCTCTAAATAAAAATTCATATAATAAATGATATTATTAAGTAACAATTATTTAACTCCCCTCTTTTCGGGAAAATAAAATGATTTATAGAATTATAAACCCACTAATACAAAAGGTAATTGATATATAAATAAAATCTTAATTCTTTAAAATATTTCATTTAAAAATTAATTTTTTGCAAACTTAAAGAGTTCTTTATGATAATAACTTTTAGAAAACATTTAATCTAAAAAAGTGAATAGAATTAAAGTACCTTCAAAAAAGATCATATTAATGTAACTAAAAGGCTTTATACTTAAGCTACACTTTAAAGCAAGAATCACCTTCCAGTAGCTCTACTTTGTTACGACTTATCTCATTTAAGTAACGAGAGTGACGGGCGATTTGTACATAAATTAGAGCCATTTCAAAGTATATTGTTATTCTTTAATACTTATAAATCCAATTTCAACTCAAAAGTTATTTCAAAGTATCTAATTTTAATAAAAAATTGTAACTCATCAAATCTTAATGATAACTAAACCTTGATTTGATTTAAAATGAAGACATTTGAAGAGATAAATTTTAATTTATTTCTTTAAACAACGATATATAAATAAACAATAAGAAAGATTAACGTGGATTATCGATTCAGAGACAAGTTCCTCTATAAGGATAAATTTACCGCCAAATTCTTTAAGTTTCTTCTATTACTACTAAGGATAAAATAACCATCTTTATAACTGGGTATCTAATCCAGGTGAAAAAGTGAGAGGTTTAAATAAATAAATAATATATTGTATAAGTCTTAAGATTTTACCCCCATAAAATCAATAAGATATATATAATAAAATAAAAATTTAATTTAACCGATCAAATTAATCATGAATTATTGTGTGACCGCGAATGCTGGCACAATTTTAATCATCCAATAAATAAATAACTATGCCTTTTGTAAAGTTGCATAAAACTAAATACTGCGACAAGAAAAATTTCATTATAAAGTGCATATAAAATTTTTTATATAAATAATTTTAAAGCTAGAATCAAACTTTATTTATCACAAATTAAATGTTTTTATTTTTTTTTTTTTTTTAATAATAAATTTATTTTAACTAATTATGACCCTCGTTTAACCACTTATATTGTATTATTAAATTTGTCTACATATATAATTTATTTATTTTTATTATTTAATTTATTTATATGTATAATATAATAAAATATTATATATATATATATATAGGAGTATAATTCCTAGAGGGATTTAATTATGTAGTACCTAATTAAAAATAAATAGTTACCTTAAATATTACCTGAAAATAGAAAAGGGGAGATCAGACCGACGAC